TGAATATATTTATTTCGGATGAGCCGGGCCAATAAAATGAACCAAAAGAGTTCTGCAACATGAACTTTGTACCGCGCCCATCGCTTATATGGCTAGAGGGTCACATAGGGGGGAGTGAAGAAATAGAATATATAATATGAAATAAAATACAAAGGGATTGGATTACCTTTTTGTACTGTGTCTGAAATGAATCTTGTCTCTTCCCACGGTTCTACCCCTCTCGACTTTAAAATTTTTAACCAACTAAAAAACTTAACTTTTCGGATATTTATATATTAAAATTTTTAACGAGAGGGGGTACCATATGAACAAACAAAAAAGAAGAGGAACCATAATATATTCTTTTCTTTAACTATATATGCTCCTTACTCACCTAAAAAAATATGGGGCATATCTCTAGACACCCAAAAGGATATATTTTTAGATACACTAACGATAAATATGTATCATGAGCTAGACTAGTAACGAATATGTATACCGATCCATTTCGATTAATTTATAAAAGTTTCTATTATTAACCACATGCCAGGAACCAGATTTGAACTGGTGACACGAGGATTTTCAGTCCTCTGCTCTACCAACTGAGCTATCCCGACTCTTCCCAATGCATCATCCCCATACTATTTAGGGGGCTTGTTGGGTATATGTAAGTCAATTAAATAGACTAAAAAAGCATTACAAAGTCTTACCCAGACCCTGGAATTTCTTGCTCTTGGATCTTCAAAAAGAATACTTTGTAAGTTAAGTTTAACTAATAAATAATTATATGGACTGTGAATGATTCAAATGGGGATTCCTTTCTCATAGATGTTGATTTGCACATATATTTTATATATCACAAGACTTGTGATAAGAGAGAAACCTTTCTCCCACGATCCTTTTGTGAAAGAGTAGAATGGGCGAGAAACATAACTAATGTAGAACCGCCGAAAAAACGATAAAAAAATAGTTAGGGAGTAAGTCGAACTTTTTATTGGGGATAGAGGGACTTGAACCCTCACGATTTAAAAAGTCGACGGATTTTCCTCTTACTATAAATTGCATTTTTGTCGGTATTGATATTGACATGTATAATGGGACTCTATCTTTATTCTCGTCGAATTAGTTAGTTCTTTAAAAGATCTATCAGACTATGGAGTGACTGATTTGATCAGTGAATATTCGATTCTTATTGAAACTTGGAATCGATTTACAAGAATCCTTCAATTTTTCATAAAAAAAAGAAATAAAGATTCGAACCACCATTAATCTTTGATATTTTATTATGTATATGTACGTATATGGGTTCATCCTTTCTGGAGTTTAAATAGAAGGATTCCTCAATCAACGCAACACAGTCAACTCTATTCGTTAGAATAGCTTCCATTGAGTCTCTGCACCTATCCTTTTTTATTCTTGCTTTCCAAACCCTTTTTTGTTCGTTTTCTGAAAACAGGATTTGGCTCAGGATTGCCCATTTTTAATTCCAGGGTTTCTCTGAATTTGAAAGTTATCACTTAGTATGTTTCCATACCAAGGCTCAATCCAATCAAGTCCGTAGCGTCTACCAATTTCGCCATATCCCCCCTTTTTTGTTTTGAGACTAGGGTCTCATTGGGATGCATAACCTTCTTCCGTTCATTTATTCTGGAGCCGTTTACGTTTAATTCTATAGATATGCATTTCTATATATATATATATATATAAAAAGTGTCTCCGTCTCGCCTCCTCCTATTTATTTGATTTCTTGTCTATTTTCTTTCATATATCGGAGGGCCGGTATTTGCATTTAGTCCAATCAAAAATGATTTTATCATTGATGTATCCGCAATTCAATATGGATGGATATATACCACATATATATGCCTCTCCCTTACTCTCATTTTTCCTCGATATTTTGAATACTCAAATGGTCGATTCTTTTATTTTTTTCGCCTTATACCCTACCTTTCCGAATGAAACCAGAGGAACATCTCATTATATATAATCTGGATTATTATTATAAAAATAAAAAAAAATCTAATTTTATTTCAATTTAAATTTTTTTATATACCATATATTGATATCGTTCTATAATTGTTATTATATATATATAATATATATGGTATCGTTCCATTAATTGTTATATTAATAATATATTATTAATTATTAATATGCAATAGCTAAGATTCCAGTAGTTTACTAAAGCCCTATGCGCAGCACAAGTTCTTTTATGTTTATCTGAGCCCGCTTAGCTCAGAGGTTAGAGCATCGCATTTGTAATGCGATGGTCATCGGTTCGATTCCGATAGCCGGCTTTTATCTCTTTGTTTTGTTCCTTTTTTTATACATTACATAATAAATTAATTTATTTTTAATAATGTCTCCTTGAAATCAAGGAATATTGAAAAGACTTCTTACCCCTTCTTTCTCCAAGGATCACTAATCCATTATATTATGGAGTAAGAACTTCCAACTATGAATAAAAAATGGATTGGAGCAATTAGATCTCTGCCGAACAAATAAGAAAAAGTATACCTAA